AAGTTTTTTTTCTTCGAGCTATCGTGAGATATTTTTTTCTTTCCTTTGAGATATTATGTGCAATTAATGAGCCTACTCCTGAATCTAATGAGTTAAAGTAAAGGGTGTTATGGAGATTGGTCGTTCAAAAACGGACTCGATGCGATTGAAAAAGAAAAAAATGATCAAAATAGAAATCATTTTCTTTATTCCTTTATTATTCCTTTATTCCATAGTGATTCAAGGAGAGTTTCATTTGTGAATGAAGTTACATGATACAGTTATTATTATTATTACGTTACTCAAGAATTGTTCAATGAATCTGTTGATTCGGAATCACGGGATGAATAGATGTTATAGATGATGAATCAATCTTTTTTTTCTACTTCGGTCACTTTATCTTTGCTAGTGCTGTCTATAATAATAATGTAATGACTGATGAATCAAAAATTTTCAATTGGAACTTCTTTTGTCAATTGCTATCAATTGGTATTTTTTCTTATCTGTTATCCCCCGGTCTTGAAAAAATTGAAATTTAGGTAAGTGTTTTATAAACAAACATATGTAGAAAAAAGCGTATCTCATTTAGCTCTTTTATGCCTATTATAACTAGTTATTTTGGTTTTCTATTGGCGGCTTTAACTATAACCTCAGCTCTCTTTATTGGTCTGAACAAGATACGACTTATTTGAACTTAATTGAATGAACAATTGAGAAACAAACATAAAAAAAATCTTTCTGTAAGATTCTACGTATTCTATAGCTCCTTCCCGTGTTAATTGCCAATGTTTGGTCATTGAGATTCATAGGCGATTCGGATTAATATTTAGGGATAAATATTACCTTTCTCTTTCCCCTTTCAAACTAAACTCAAATAAATCGAAATGATTGAAGTTTTTCTATTTGGAATCGTGTTAGGTCTAATTCCTATTACTTTGGCTGGATTATTCGTCACTGCATATTTACAATATAGACGCGGTGATCAGTTGGACCTTTGATTAATTAACATCTCTTTTTTTGATTGACCTCCTGCGAATTAAAGAAAGGAGGAGGTCAAATCAAATCAAATAATCAAATAGAGTACAGCCCACTATTCAAGTTAGTGAATTAGTAAAGTTATTTCATTCTAAGTCGACCTAACAAACAAGAACGGAATCACGCTCTGTAGGATTTGAACCTACGACATCGGGTTTTGGAGACCCACGTTCTACCAAACTGAACTAAGAGCGCTTTCTTATCACAATAGATAAGAAGAAAACTGTAAAGAAAAGGATTCTTTTTTCCCAATACACCTTGCGTGCATATAGTATCATCTAATGAAAGGTTATCTATGGCCAATTTTTATTGGCCTCAATTAATCCATCGTTACTGCCCAGAGGAGAAGTAATAGGTAGGGATGACAGGATTTGAACCCGTGACATTTTGTACCCAAAACAAACGCGCTACCAAGCTGCGCTACATCCCTTTTTATTCGTCTACCGTGTCATTGTAGAGAATCCCTGTCTTGTTTTCCACATTGTTATTTTTTCTTTTCTCCATTGCTATACAATTTCTCTTGTGATTTCTTCTTTTTTTTTTTTTTGGTCTCATCTAAAATATCAATAATTAATTGAATAATAATAGCAATATACAATAAAGATAGTAATAATTCTATACATATGAAATCCAAGACATAAATATTATTGGTAATGCTCAGGAAGAAGAAGAGAGAGACGTCTTTCTATCTTTTTTCTTAAAACAGAAAAAAGTCAATCTTATTTACTTATTTATTTTATCGGTTTATTATAAATATGAATTTTCAATATGAATTTTCTAATTTTTGTTAGGGATTCCGCGTAAAAATACAAGCGGTTCTTAACCGCAACTACATATGCATCTGATCATATATGTATTACAATAAAGAAGGAGGATTTTCAATGCGATATATAAAAACATATCTCTCCGTAGCACCTGTGCTAAGTACTCTATGGTTTGGGGCTTTAGCAGGTCTATTGATAGAAATCAATCGTTTATTTCCGGATGCGTTGACATTCCCTTTTTTTTCATTTTAGTTATTGACATGCCTAGGGGGTGAAGAGGATTAGAGATAGAATATATTATCTTTGACTAATTCCTCTCCCTCTTTTTTCTTTTTTCAGTTTTGGGGATAAAGGAGGAAAGAGAAAGAAGAAAAAAAGCATCCAACCTCACCGAAACTTGGGTTCAGACTCGATAGAGGGGGAATGCAAATAAAAATGTGGGTGTAGGATAACAAAACTAAATCATACAAGCAAGATATTTAAATGTGTATTGGGATTCAAAAAATTGTATAGATAGTTTGATAGATTACTTATTATAGATTACTTATTATTTTTGATTTTCATTTTAGTTCCTTTGTTCTTCGCTTCGGATCGAAAATGAAAGAGTTTAGTTAATCTAAAATCCAAAGGAAAGGAGGTTCATGGCTAAAGGTAAAGATGTAAGAGGCGCAGTTCTTTTGGAATGTACCAATTGTGTCCGAAACGATGTTAATAAAGATAAAGAATCACCGGCGGGGATTTCCAGATATATTACTGAAAAAAATCGACAAAATACACCTGGTCGATTGGAATTGAGAAAATTTTGTCCCTATTGTCTCAAACATACGATTCATGGCGAGATAAAGAAATAGATCGAAGGGAACAAGGCGTGTGTCGCCCTTTCGCGGGAAGAAGAAAAATTACAAATTCAATTCCATACAAAAATGAATTAAAATGAAATGTGAAATTTAGAATTAATAAATCGAATTTTCTTAATATTATTATTTAATATTCTTATATAATAATATTATTAAGAAAATTCTATTAATATTAAAAGTTTTCTTAAAAATATTAATAAAATTAATATAACCAATAAATAAATTAATATAATAATAGATTTTTTTTTATAATATAATCGTTCATTTTAAATTTCTATTTTATTTTATTTCATTTAAATTTTATATTTATTAAATAAAATTATTTTAAATAAAAATAATTAGAGTTATATATTCTAAGTATTCTATTTAGATCTATTTCTATATTTTATCTATTTATTAGACTATATATACATATATAATCTAAAAAAATAGATAGATATAGCAATATTCTAACAAATAAAAAATTTCTAACAAATCCTATCCTATTTTTGTCGGATCCAAAAAAAAAATGAATTAGAATTAAGAAATAGGATTTTAGAGATAAGGAATAAACCATGGAAAAATCCAAGCGACTCTTTCTTAAACCTAAGCGATCTTTTCATAGGCGTTTGCCCCCAATTGGGTCGGGGGATCGAATTGATTATAGAAATATGAGTTTAATTAGTCGATTTATTAGTGAACAAGGAAAAATTTTATCTAGACGAGTGAATAGATTGACCTTGAAACAACAACGATTAATCACTATTGCTATAAAACAAGCTCGTATTTTATCTTTGTTACCTTTTCTTAATAATGAAAAACAGTTTGAGAGAGCTGAGTCAACCCCTAGAACTACTAGTCCAAGAACCAGAAATAAATAGACCTACTCCTCAATTGAATCAAAATTCCAATCCGAACTCCGAGTCGGATTGATGTTTGAAAAATTCGAGAATCCGGACTTGATTGTCGCGCCGTAAGAAAAAAAAGAATTGGTGAAGGAGAAATCTTTTTTTGTATTGAAATTGACTTTTTTTTGAATTTCTATTTATTATTTAGTATATTAATTTCTACTCTAACTGCCCGGAGTTCATTCTCCGGGGAACTCTGTTTAAATAATTCCGTTGGATTCCTTCCAACCTCCTTATTTGGTGATCTCATTGGAAATCATGTAAAGACAATTCCTATTTGATATAGCTATTTGTGCAAGTATTTTACGATTAAGAAGTAACTGTTTTTTGTACAGATCATGTATTAATCGACTATAACTATAGAATACCCCCTTTTCACGAATTACTGCATTTATCCGAGTGATCCACAAACGACGAAAATCTCTCTTTTGTCTGCCCCTATCCCGATGAGCTGAAACCAAAGCTCTCAATTTTTGTTGAATAGTTGTTCGAGTAAGTCTTGAATGAGCCCCTCGAAAGGTTGATGCAAATAAACGAATTTTTGTTCTACGTCTCCGAGCTATATATCCTCGTCTAGTTCTGGTCATTGAATCAAATTAAACTTTGATGAATAACTAATTGAAAATTTATTTCTTTTCTTTCAGTCATTTTTTTCCCTTCTTCCGGTAATAACAAAACGGATTCTTCCGATGTATAAAATAAAAATTCCAATGGCTTTTGCTACTATGACCTTCCCAACCACGATTTTTTTCAAACATTTCTCCTCGAAATACGAAATTCTATCGATACTCGGTATCAAAAAAAGATACTAAAAAAAATAAAATAAAGAAGAAAGAAAATAAATAAAATATATGTAAATGGATAAAAAAATTAGTGGGTTCCATCGTTTCTATGGTTACTTCTTAAACGGTGAGGTCCCCTCTATACGCCGGAGCCCTTCCCTCATTTAATGAATGTTATTGGTAACTTGTACAGTTCACACCCTTGGGCTCTACCCCCGAATTATCCAGTAATTCGGTCTTTTCACAATGAGATCTTCCTATACAGTAACGGCTTTTAATTATGAAGGTTGGCTAGGTAGCTGACCCTCTTAGTCCGTTCTTGCAAGAGTAGGAGCATACTTCTTCTGCTTCTTAATCTTAAATAGAATTTCCCCGCTTAATGGATAACCATTTGCTACCAATGGGGAATTGCTTCTCATCTCAAATGGAGGTGATTGGATTTGCACCAATGGAAACCATAAATTTCATACCGAATAGAGGTATATGATAGATCTTTTGCCTTTGACTTTTAGTTTTAGATAGTGAATAGGGCTCTATCCTAATTTGAACGAGTCACACATACACCCTAGTACAGGTTCCTCGGCGCTGAGGACATCCCCGAAGAGCGGGGGATTTCGTGACATTTCTGATTGGCTGTCTTGTGTTTCTAATAAGTTGTTTAATAGTTGGCATGCTGAATCGTATACCGAATGGGGCTGGTTTAGATCGATCCTAACCGGATGATTATGAATTACTCCCATTTCCTATAATATTTTACTTTACTCCGGTAAGAAGATAAAATATCAAAGCAAGGTTCAGTTCATTTGAACTATGTTATGGTTCGAAATGGAATAGCGGGTTTACGTGAAATCACCGCTATTTTCGACCGCAACAAGATCAACAATTCCATGAGCTTGGGCTTCTGTTGCTGACATAAAAACATCCCTTTCCATGTCTTCGGATACAACCCATAAGGGCTTTCCCGTTCTTTGTACATAAACCCTTGTGAGGGTTTCACGGAGTTTAAGTAGCTCTTCCGCTTCCAGGACAAATTCTCCTGTTTGTGCCTCATAAAAAGAACTAGCAGGTTGGTGTATCATTACCCTGATGATATAACATAATGAAAAGTTTTTCTATCTCCCATCATGGGGGGAAGAGAAGAGATAAAGAATACCAAGAAGAAAAAAAAAGATAGAATTGAACAACCGTACAGGCATTTTTTGCGCATTGCATACGGCTCTAGAATGGAGGTTACTTTTCCCTTCTATCGAAGAAAGAGAGATCGGATCTCTCAAATCCCGATCGCTAGATGATCCCTTCCATTTACCACCCTTCTTTTCAGAGAGAGGAGTTCCAAAAATACTATGATGGTTCCGTTGCTTTATAGATTTATTTCGTCTGTGATTTAGCAATCCCAAAGTTTCTTTCTGGTTTGAACAATTAACGAAAAAATGATCCTTTTTTTTTTCGTACTCTTTCATAACATAAATATTGGAAGGAGACTTCTGGTGTGAAAACAAAAAAGAAAAAAGTTTGTGACGCTGAAATGGATCCCCGATAGATACGATCAAATCGGAAATTACCTTTGTCTCATACTACTCTCTCGATACATAATCTCATGTTATGAAAAAACAATAAAGGTTTGCTTCTATCGAACTCGAAGTGCCATGCTATTATTACTTAATTATTCCATATGGCGAAGGCATAGTCTTCTTTTTTTTTTTCTCAAATACAAATAAAAAACTCATTGGCGCCAAGCGTGAGGGAATGCTATACGTTTGGTAATTTCTCCTCCGACCAGGATAAAAGATCCCATTGAAGCGGCTAATCCCATGCATATTGTATGCACATCTGGTGGCACAAATTGCATAGTATCATAAATAGCTATTCCGGGTATTACCCATCCGCCGGGAGAGTTTATAAACAAATACAGATCTCTAGTATCATCTTCTATACTGAGATATACCATGAGACCGATAAGTTGATTCGAGATCTCGCTATTAATCTCTTGTCCTAAAAAAAGTAATCTTTCGCGATGAAGTCGGTTGATTAGGACAAATATAGTATCCTTTAGGAACCGTACATGCACCTTTGGATGCATACGGTTCAAAAAAAATTGCGAAAAAAATCAATGTGTCGATCCTAGCCCTCTTTTTTTTTTCATAGCAGGTTTTTTAATTCCTAATGAAAGGGCTTTTTCTTCCATTTTTCAAGAAAGATAAGTTTTGGCTCCCTATAATATAAAATAATATAAAATAGAAAAAAGAATTCACTAAACTTATCGAACTAACCTCTCATTGATGTATTGTTTCATCGAGATCCAATCCAAATCACGATGTAATTTTCTTGTTCCTGAATGGGCCTCTTCAAGTCTTTTAGGTTTATGCTCTACTCCGGGTAAAGGTCTGCCCGATTTTTATTTGCACATATAGGACAAATGATCCCAATACCACTTCTTTTTGCTACGATTTCCGTTTTTCTATTTCCAATCATTTCATGTCTTTCACCAAATATTCGATGTAGTCATTATATTACTCGATTAATTGGCAGTTTGAGATTTATAAATAGGAATCACTTATGGTAATCGTACATATATTACCAATTGGGTATTTTCTGAACGGAGCCTGGAAATTTCATTTTATTGGTCCAACCATAAATTATTTTAATGGATAATATTAATATTATCCCCCAAAACGGATCTACTTAATAATTTTACTTCACGCTCCAAATTTTGATGGTTCAATCAATCTTTATTGTTTTATTGGGCGAAACAGAGGATATCTCGATCGGGGGAGAGAACGGGGTAATCCCATATGACCCAATATGTCTGACAAGTCGCACTATACGTCAACCCAAATTGCATCTTCCTCTCCGGGACTACGAAAAGGGACTTTTGGAACACCAATAGGCATTAAATGAAAGAAAAGGGGGTTAAGTGTTATACTTCACTTTGATGTGGAAACGTAAGAATGGATTGTCTTCATAATATTGCTGTTTAGCAGATTTTATCCGTAGATTGCAAAGTTCGTAGAGGAAGACAGAATGAAGGAAGGAAATTCTTATAAATAGGTTATTTGAATGATGAGCAAGTATCTACCATTCGCTCATAAAAAAGGGGCCAACCAACCCCATTGCGTATTGGTACTTATCGGATATAGAATAGATCTGCTTCTCTTTGTTCCTACACGTTCCATTATAACCAACGGAATGGGATAAA